CCGTATGGAACGCCTAGAAACAAGAAGATTTAATCAGAAATATCGACGGATTCTTGCGGAGTCCAAAAGAAATATGAAATAAAAAAAGATCCACTGTTCGAATTTAATATCTATCGAATTTGAAATTTGAATATCAGAATAGTGGATATAGTCATGATTCAATGGGTTAGGTCCACTTACTTTTTCTTTTGTTGATTTCTAATCTTTACAATGGATTAGATTGGAATAATGGAAAAGAAAAATATTTGGCGATTGAAGAGACGACTTATCATTTATCATTCCTCATTATAATAAACGAATATTCAACTTTCTTTTCTAAATAGAATTACTATTCTAAATTACTATATTCTAACTCAGTCTAAGGATAACTTATTATCATTAAATTCGAAAGTTTCGAATTACTTTATTATACAGTTGGTTACTTTTTTTTTATTACAAATCAACAATATTGTTATTCTTCGTTTAAATATGAATATTACTACTTGTTGAGTATGAAATTATGAAAAAGTCCAAAAAGCCCCTTATCGGATTTGAACCGATGACTTACGCCTTACCATGGCGTTACTCTACCACTGAGTTAAAAGGGCCATTTGATTCAATTACTGAATGAGTCACTAGGCGGATAAGAGAGATCTATCTATTTATGTATATATATATTATATATATATTCAGTAGACCCATAGCGGTTAGTGCCCCATCAGGTAACGATAATTTTTAGTTACTTAAGGAGTATAAGTATAGGGTAAATTTGGTTTATTGATATTAGATTTGATAAATATCAACAAAATGAATTGTTTCAAGCCCAACCCTAATGGAATTGACTTGAAGTGACCTGACCCCATCAGAACGGAAGGAAATTCATTTGATTGATACATGTACCTACCAATTCGACCATGTGATGAAGAGATTCGGTTTGTCTCCTGAACCAAATTTTTAGAGAAAAAAAAACAATTTTTGATAACTTGTTGATCCCCATTCCCAGATTTTCATATTTCTCATTTGTTAATTTTCCGGCTTAGTGTGATTGTGATATAGGGGTACGCCTATCTCATCTTAACAAGGAGTGTATCAATGAATGAAAGTGGAAGAAATGAAGTTTAACCTTCTTTTATGTCGGACCAATCACTTCCTCAAAAAGTCCTCTACTTTGTCCCGATTTTTATTATTATTATTTTTAATAGCAATTTTAGTTTTAGAATAGTAGAATAGAATGGCGATTAGAATGAGTGATTGATGAATATAAATGACGAATCAAAAAATGGCTATGGCTAGGGGGGGGATCAAAAAAGACGGAAAGATCCTTCCGATCTAGTCATACCATTCCATTATATTGACAATTTCAAAAAACTGTTCATACTATGAGCATAGTATGATGGCAGTTGGGCAAGTATGCCCCCATCGTCTAGCGGTTCAGGACATCTCTCTTTCAAGGAGGCAGCGGGGATTCGACTTCCCCTGGGGGTAGGGTACTACGAAAGGAAGTTGATCGTGGATTATCAATAAGCCTAGAATTGATTCTTCCTGGGTCGATGCCCGAGCGGTTAATGGGGACGGACTGTAAATTCGTTGGCAATATGTCTACGCTGGTTCAAATCCAGCTCGGCCCAATAATTCGCTGATCCACCATGAAATGATATAATCCCTTTTGTTTTCCCGAAATCCAGATACGAAAGAATAAAGAATAAAAAAAGTCCAATTTTATGATATATCCCTACCGCTATTTATTTTTTTTATTTGTTCCCATAAATTCTGATCTTGCTAACGATCTAGATTCATATCAGGATCATTAAATAGAAAGTCTAAAGTCTAATGAAAGGAATAAAGTAAGGACAAAAAAAAAGACTTGTTCTTTCATTGAAAAATAAATAGATTATCAATCGATTTGGCAATAACGAAAGGATTACCGTGCAGCTCTCACTAAAGGCGTATGCCCAGGTGGATATCAATATATCATTCGCGTTTGTGTTACAACACGGCTATTTTTATCTTTATCTAAATAGAAATGGTTTGAATGAAATCATAAGAATATGTATGCTGTACATTTTATTTCCCGGGGATTGTAGTTCAATTGGTCAGAGCACCGCCCTGTCAAGGCGGAAGCTACGGGTTCGAGCCCCGTCAGTCCCGACGGATCCAAATCCAATAAAAAAATAGATCAATATAGCTCGCCAGTTTCTGTTAAACCAGGTACAAATGGTAGAATTTCATGCCTAATGGAGTCCTTTTCTTTTTTTCTATTTCGTTTCGATTCTTTGTTTGGTTTATTTGTAAACCGTTTGTAAACAATGGAAGTGTAAAGCGGTTAGGTGGTTGGATAAAGAAGACGGTCGGTTATGGAAAAGACAGAATGGAAAAGAATGATAAATAAAAGTAAAATATTATAAAAAGGAAAGAAAAGGAATTCTTTTGATTGAATCAGAAATAAAAGTTTGTATTTGGTGTGTGAATAAAAGATCCGCCTATGTTATACTATTAAATTCTCGACTCTGAATCGACTTGATAGCTCAGATATTGTTATTCATGATATTTATCCTATTCGCTATCATCGAAATGGAATTCATCCCATTGAATTTACAAGCGAAAGGTTTATCATCTCTATGGGATTAAATCCCGAGTTATTGCGAAGTAAAAAAAAAAGAAACGATGAAATTATGGAAGTCAATATTCTCGCATTTATTGCTACTGCACTGTTCATTCTAGTTCCTACTGCTTTTTTGCTTATAATATACGTAAAAACGGTCAGTCAAAGTGATTAATTTGACTGAAACTTGACTTTTTAGTTCGTATCAATGATTTAAGAAAAAAAAATTCCAATTTCATGTCTTAAATGAAATGAACGGACTACAATCAGCAGTAGCCTATGAGATCCGATAGTATGGTAGAAAGATTCATATATGAATCTTTCTACCATACTATCTATTTTTATTATTGTAATGTATAAAGATACAAACAGAATAGAGATCAATATACAATATGTATATGTATCTTCATCTATGTTAATATCAATTCAATGTCTGTAATGTACATAGTATCTCAATTATATTTCTTTGCTGCATCTATTTGATTTTTGTTCATTCCAATCAATCTGAAATAATCGAAAGGCAACTCTTAAGATTTGCTAATTTCTAGATTTCTGATTATTTTCAATATGAATCCCAGTATCCATTAAAAACAGAATTAAATCAATGAAAGAAAAACAAAATTGGGCATATATTACTAAAAGAAAATCAAGTTAATAAAAGAAAAAAAAATGAAATAAAGTAATCTTTTTTTTAGCATTCCGAAGAAGTAATTGATTGGGCGGTTGACAGATGATCCAAGCAGTTCTATGGTAACTTCTTCGGATGCCGAAAAAGGGGGGGGTACCCAGCGATTTTCAACCCCTGAGCCATGATATAAAACGAGTCAATAATCAATAAAGTATAGCATAAATCAAATTTCAAAAATAATAAAAAAAGTGGTAAGTGCGAAATATGTGACTTGAACAAGGCACGATCCTATTATTATTAAATATCGGAACTTCTTTCTTTTCTCTTTGAACAGTAAAAAAGACAATAAAAACAAATAATAAGGGGTCCAGTGTTCCTCGTTCTTCCTCATTGTCCATATATAACTCTGGTAAGCGACGGTTCCGCGAAATAGAAAATTTAGGAAGACTTCGGTTGGAATAAAAATCCTATTATCTCTTTTCCTTTCAAGATATGAATAGGGGAATTTTTGAAATATTTGTTTGATTTGGATTGTGAAAGAGTATTATTCATATATAATATGAATTGTATTCTATTATATTATGAATAGAATACAATTACTTCAATAGAATCTAAGCCAATAGAATTTCGAAATGAAGATATTTTGATTAATTCAATTTCGAAATTCTAAAAATTCTAAATGGAATTAAATTTTAGTTTAAAATATTAAATTAATTAACGATAATTAACTAATTAAATTAAACTAATTAACTTAATATTTAATAATTAATATAATTATTAAGGCTTTGCAGAACGATCTAGAAAAAATCTATAAAAAAAAGTGATACGGTTTGATTCCCCAACTCAATTAGTAGTATCTCTAGAGTCCACTTCTTCCCCATACTACGAGTGAAAGGGAAAATGTAAAGACTACCATTAAAGCGGCCCAAGCGAGACTTACTATATCCATGTGAATTATGTCCCCTATCTCTATAAATATGAAGAAGTTGTTCCATTATTGTTTACTAATAATAGTGGAATCACAGGTGCAGAGTCAAAAAGGGATTCCGCCCAGACACCCTTTCCAATAAATATGAAACACTCCAAAAAATCCACTTAGAACAAGTTCATATATGATTTCTAGTAGAATCGGGAAAATTGAAACAAAATACATAGTCACACTTTTCTTTGGAAGTACCAAAGGGAATGTTACCTAATATGTAGTAAGAATAAGACCTATTCGTTTTTTTGTTGCCCTTGATTATCATTAAGTAAAAGCGAATTATCTATCCAATCGAATATTGATTGAATGCCCGTGCACTCAGAGACTCTCATGAGTCTGTATACTGTCTACAAAGTTTCTTCCGCCCCCCCTCCATAACTATTAATATTAATTAGATTCCCCCTCGGGCTATTCAATCTAATTCAAGACCCGGTCAGTAGACACTCCATTAGCAGTGGAAATAAATCGGTAACTCTTGATTTGATATGATAGCCCTTCCACTACTATAATCTTTCTGTGAATCCTAAATGCAAGAATTTCCAGCACTTTAAAGAACAGAAACCCCAGCCCAGCTATTTAGAATCAAGAAAGTCTCAAGAGTCTTTTTCCTACGCGTGTTTTATTTGGCGAGTTATACCAGCCAAAGAGAATAAGAGATTTCGAGTCTTTTGTTGATCAGGCGACACCCAGATTTGAACTGGGGAAAAAGGATTTGCAGTCCCCCACCTTACCGCTCGGCCATGCCGCCAAAACGATACAAAATAGATGAAAATATTCCCCCTTTGCTTGTTTTGTTTGGGTTGGGGGGT